CTCTACTCAAGTTAGCTTCAGCTATTTCAAGAGTTTGTTGAGCTTCTTGTGGATCAATGTCAGTACTAATTTCCGCACCATTTCCTAAAATGGTGATCTCATTATTACTTATTCTAGCGAAACCGCCCATAAGAGCCACCGTTAACCATCGGTCGTTTAGCCGTATTCTCAAAAGACCTATATCTACAGCCGTGGCAATGGGAGCATGGTTTGGTAATACCCCAATTTGTCCACTATTAGTAGATAAAATAATCTCTTTCACTTTGGAATCCCAAATCATTCGATTAGGAGTCAGTACACAAAGATTTAAGGTCATTTCTTCAATTTGCTCTCCTCTTCTAAGTTCATAGCTTTCGCGGTAGCTTCATCGATGTTACCCACCAAATAAAAGGACTGCTCGGGAAGACCGTCTAATTCTCCAGAAAGGATGAATTGAAAACCCCGAATTGTTTCTGCGAGACCAACATATTTCCCTGGAGAACCAGTAAAGACTTCTGCCACAAAGAAGGGTTGTGATAAGAAACGTTCAATCTTGCGTGCTCTTGCTACAGTTAAACGATCTTCTTCGGATAATTCGTCCAAACCAAGGATAGCTATAATGTCCTGAAGTTCTTTGTAACGTTGTGAAGTTTGCTTAACTCTTTGCGCAGTTTCATAATGTTCCTCGCCAACGATCCGAGGTTGTAACATAGTTGACGTTGAATCCAAAGGATCTACTGCTGGATAAATACCTTTGGCAGCTAATCCTCTTGATAATACGGTAGTAGCATCTAAATGTGCAAATGTCGTGGCAGGAGCAGGGTCGGTCAAATCATCCGCAGGTACATAAACTGCTTGGATCGATGTTATGGATCCTTCCTTGGTAGAAGTAATTCTTTCTTGCAAAGAACCCATTTCCGTACTAAGGGTAGGTTGATAACCCACTGCAGAAGGCATTCTACCTAATAAGGCAGAAACTTCGGACCCTGCTTGAACGAAACGAAATATATTGTCGATGAATAGAAGTACGTCTTGCTCATTAACATCCCGGAAATATTCCGCCATGGTTAGGGCAGTCAAGCCAACTCTCATACGAGCTCCTGGCGGTTCATTCATTTGACCATAGACTAGAGCCACTTTGGATTCTGCAATATTTTTTTCATTAATCACCCCAGATTCTTTCATTTCCATGTAGAGATCATTTCCTTCACGAGTACGCTCACCTACTCCGCCAAATACGGATACGCCTCCGTGAGCTTTGGCAATGTTGTTGATCAATTCCATGATGAGTACTGTTTTACCCACTCCAGCTCCCCCAAATAGTCCGATTTTTCCTCCACGGCGATAGGGGGCTAAAAGATCTACTACTTTAATCCCTGTTTCAAAGATTGAGAATTTCGTATCTAACTGTATGAAGGCGGGTGCAGATCTATGAATAGGAGATGTTGTGCGAGTATCGACAGGACCTAAATTATCAACGGGCTCTCCAAGAACGTTGAAAATTCGTCCGAGAGTAGCTCCCCCAACTGGAACACTTAGAGGAGCTCCCGTGTCAATCACTTTCATTCCTCTCATCAGACCATCTGTAGCACTCATAGCTACAGCTCTCACTCGATTATTTCCTAATAATTGTTGTACTTCACAAGTTACATTAATTTGCTGACCAACAGTATCTCGACCTTTAATTACCAAAGCATTATAAATATTAGGCATCTTGCCCGGTGGAAAAATGACATCCAGTACTGGGCCAATAATTTGAGCGACACGTCCTAGGTTTTGTTCTTCAAGTTTAGAAACCACAGGATCAGAAGTAGTGGGATTGCTTCTCATAATCATAAATCATAATAAACATAATAAATATGTCGAAATTCTTTTTTGAAAAGTACTGAATCGAAAATAAATATCCGATAGCAAGTTGATCGGTTAATTCCATAAGAAATAAATGGGAGTTAGCATTCTATTGAGTTGGTACCACCCAATCGAATCCAATTCAATCCTTTACTCAGTGAATGAGTCAATTTTCAATTCTTATTGTATTTTTTCTTTTTTTTTTTTTATTTGTGTTGTGCACCTATTCTTCTTTATATACCATATCTGTTCCCTTTTCTAGATGAATTATGCCTCTTTTCACATCTAGGATTTACATATACAACATATATTACTGTCAAGAGAGGGGGGTGGTCCTCTATTCTTTCTTTTTCTTTCTATATTAGATAGAATATTATCTATTTACTATTTCTATGTTAGATGAATTTCTCTATTTATATATATCTTTCTATCTTTAATATCTTTACTTTTGTATTTATTCATTCTAGAATTTATCTATAACTAGAATTTCTCTAGAATTTAGAATTCTTTAGAATTCTCTTTCTATTCAATCTCAATTGAATATTTCTCTATTTTCATTTCATTCTATTTCAATTCTATTTATTAATTTATTAATAATTAGAATTCTTATTCTAAATTCTAATTATTCATTCTTTTTCTTATTTTTCAATTGAAATTGAATTTTTTCATTTTA